TGAAATGAATGAATTTTTGACCATAAAAGAATTTTTCCCTCCCCTTTTTACATACAGATATGAATTTTCGCGATCAGTAATAATAATAATGCCAGAAATTTGAGTGTAGTATACACAATAATCGGAATTTCTGGCATTATTATTACTGATTTTATCAATTAAGCAATTTTGAATTTGATTCGGATAGTGATTCAACAGGATGGTACATTTTTACACTCACAAAAGCGAATAGTTTTTTAGTAGGAAGATTCTGTTGATTTCTTTCTAGATCTAATTAATATGTCATTCACTTAGTATCGCAGTATCCTATGATGTAAGACAGGGCATATGTGCATCTGGTTGCTTGCATATAACATATATGGTACAGACTATATAGGAAAAATGTACCATGACCGAATTTTTAATCGTGGATACATATATATCCTTAACATACTGAAACGGCTGCCATTATTGGTATCAAACCAATAGCGATTCATACAAGCTAAATCTTCTAATCGATAATTAGGCCAAAGAAAAAGCTTTAGTTTAATTAATTCATTTTTCTCTCTATCAAGGTGTTTACTTTTCCATTGACCCCAGCTTTTTATGTTGTTCTCCTTACCATTCCTAAAATGGAAATTTAAAGAATTGAGAATTCTCAATTCTCTACGACGTCTAGACGATAAAATCATTTCAGGAACAAGCAAATCAAAATTATCCTTATCAACAGATTTTTGGTTTCCGTATCTTTGATTAGTTTGTTGCTTACTCTTATGAACCAATGAAATACCTATGGCTTGATACATAATAAATTCTTCCTGATTTGTTATAGACAGGTTGAAGTGGGGGTTGAAGTGAATTACCCCCTCGACCCACCAGTCGTGCAAAGCCACACTGTCCGAGGGCGCGGCTACTAGGTTCATCGGCATCAGATTGCCCAGTACACAATAGAGCACACACAGTGTTTTTTTTTTGTCCAGTCTTTTCATGTTTTTCCACAGAGAATAGAACTTGAGAGAGCTCTTCATCACCGAAAACTTCGGAAAGTCCATCTCGTAATTCGCATACTGGAGCTGCTGGGAAGTGAAATTGACTCTCTTCGTCACCGGGCGACTCCGGTATTGTTTTTCTTTTTTCATGAACCGTTTTTCATAACGTTCTGTAATAACTTCTTCGAAGTCTTGACTAACATTTTCTTTTCCTGTCCTAACATTTTCTTTTCCTGTCCTAACATTTTCTTCGTCTTGACTAACATTTTCTTTTCCTGTCCTAACATTTTCTTCGTCTTGACTAACATTTTCTTTTCCTGTCCTAACATTTTCTTTAACAATTTCTTTTCCTTTCCTAACAATTTCTTTTGCTTTCCTAACAAGTTCTTTTTCTTCCCTACCAATTTCGTTTGCTTTCCTAACAAGTTCTTTTGCTTTACTAACAGTTTCTTTTGCTTTACTAACAGTTTCTTTTGCTTTCCTAACATTTTCTTCTTCTTTCCTAACAGTTCCTTTTGCTTTACTAACAGTTCCTTTTGCTTTACTAACAGTTCCTTTTGCTTTACTAACAGTTCCTTTTGCTTTACTAACAAGTTCTTCTTCTTCACTAACAATTTCTTTTCCGTTGAAATTTGAAAGAAGTAATTTGATTGGTCTAACCCACGGGTTCATTTTATATGTCTCCAGAGGTAGCATAACTTCTCGGACGAACCAATCTTTCTCAGTGGCTTTAGTATTAGTGAAGATTTCTTCATTCATTCCCATCCAATCAAAAAAGCTTTTTTTGTGTTTTTTCCAATCAAAAAAGCTTTTTTTTTGTTTTTTGTGATTGAGCTCTTGGATTTCTGGATCCGAAGCAGAAATATAAATAAGACCTCTATTCTCAATTATTTGAGAATTATTAGTACCAACCTTCGTATTTGTATTATGGTTAGGATCGATCTTCATCCAGGCCTCAGCCTCAAATTTGAGAATCTTACAATCAAAATCTAAAGATTTTCTATTTATAAAGCTCTTGAGATAATTCTTGTCTAGATAATGTTTGATAAAAATCTCCTCAGGTATATTTATCTCAAATAATTTGTCTTTCTGTGTGGTGTAATTATAAGAGATCTCTTCTTTCTTATTTACTTGTAATGGCAATTTATAAATATAGGAGTCCTTCTTAGTTTCAGGACAAATGAATTTATATGCTAAAAGATCATATCTATAGTTTTTTTCCAACTTATTTTTTTGATTTGTTAATGAATATACTTCAGAATCATTTTGTTTTTTGTAATGAAGTAATTGGTCTTTTTCATATGAATCTCCTTTATTTAAATCTTTATTTTGAGGCGTATGGCGTTGGTTGACTGCATTTCGCCATTTTTGTGGGATTAATAGAGACCATCTAATCTGAGAGAAATTGTATTGATAATGACCTCTTAACCAGTTTTTCCATGGATTCGTTCCAAAATGGCGAAGTTTCTTATGCTTTAATTCGGAATGAAATATTCCTTGTCTTTCAAAAGAATCCTTTATTGCAGTCTTAACAAAAAAAGATGTTCCGCGATATTGAAGAACAGATCTTAACTTATCACTAACTTGGGTTTGTGATAATTTGTAAAATACATATGCTTGTGACAGGGAAGATAAATCTGGTAAGGAAGAAAAAATTTTAAGAAAAGGAGGTGACGCACTCCTAAAGGCAATTCTTTTTTCATTTGTTTCGGGATTGTAAATGTCTTTATCCAAATTTTTGGGGGGGAAATTGATTCTACAAATATTAATGATCCATAGAAAGATATCTAGGGATATATTGTATATTTTTTCAATGAACAATTTTTGAAAATAATGCAATTTACTTATTAATCGAACATTTCTTCTTTTTAGAATTGTCCAAATATTTTTTGGTGATTCTCCATTTTTTTTTTCTTTTGTAATTATTTCTAATTGATTTTTGGTTGTGCTTATTCTATTAATCACATTTTTTCGTTTTTCTTCTAGTATTTTTGCTTCTGATTCTTCTGAATTTGTCAAAGCTGTAGATGGAATTTGACTAACTGATTCATCAATTCTCTCATTGCTGATTATAGAATCTTTTTCTTTTTGAGTTTCACTCGATTCATATACTCCTCTCAATATTCTATTTTCTTTTATAGTTTCTTTGATTTTTTTGACAAGTTCTTCTATTTGGCTTTTTAGAACTAGAACCGTTTTGATAAGCCATTTTATGCTTTCTTTTGAGCCTTTTAGAACTCGAACAATTTGTGGTTTGATTGTTTTCTTGAACTTCTTGAGAAATTTTCTTATAACTACAAAATCGGTCTTTTTCATTTTTTTTTTTCTCAATAATATTTCACGTATATCATTTAGTTTTTGGAAAATGGGCCTTAAAATGGGCATCCAAAAAGTCTCAAAGGAAGGGTCGGGCAGGGCGTCACCCATAGGATAGTCAGATACTCCCCAGAAAGCCCTTAGAAAAACAGTCTCGGGATTTTCCAGATTTCTATCATCCTCTGTGCGAAAAGGTTGCAAATAAAAAGGAGATGTAATTTTGACCTGAAGACCTTCTTCGACCCAATTCTCCGGAAGCCGTCTGTTGTATAGAGTACCACCGTCGTAGGCGCATATAGCATGACTCTCTTTATACCAGTCCGCCAAATCCTCAGACCACTCGTTCTGTTGCAATAATAAGAAACGGCCAAGAGTTTTAGCTATTATCAATAAAGGCAATGAAATAAATTTTCTAAAATTTGAGTGACAAAGTACTATACAAGCTCTTATTGCAGGCGCACACTCGACTACATCATCCCATTCTTCCGATGCCGCCCACTGTGCCAAATGTTTGTCGATGCCACTTGTTTCTGGGCGTTTGTCGTGCGCTAATTTGAATATGGCGTCTGGTTTCCTTTCTTTACTTTCTTTACTTTCTTTACTTTCTTTACTTTCTTTCCTGGCTTTCCCGGCTTTCCTAGCTTTCCTTTCTTTCCTGGCTTTACTTTCTTTCCTGGCTTTCCCGGCTTTCCTAGCTTTCCTTTCTTTCCTGGCTTTTCTGGCTTTCCCGGCTTTCCTAGCTTTCCTTTCTTTCCTAGCTTTACTTTCTTTCCTGGCTTTACTTTCTTTCCTGGCTTTCCTGGCTTTCCCGGCTTTCCTAGCTTTCCTTTCTTTTCTGGCTTTCCTTTCTTTTTTTGTTTGTTCTTTGTTACGTTCGTTAAGAGTGAAAAGGCCCCCCCTTTTTTTGCTTCTTTTGCTTACAAACCCCAACCTATGCATCAATTTTTTGCCTCTTTTGCTTACAAACCCCAACCTATGCATCAAATTTTGGATTCTTTTGCTTACAAACCCCAACCCATGCATCAAATTTTGGATTCTTTTGCTTACAAACCCCAACCTATGCATCAAATTTTGGATTCTTTTGCTTCCAAACCCCAACCTATGCATCAAATTTTGGATTTTCAAAACAAGGACCTTCGGGTTCATGAACCCGAAATAAATAGACCATCTACTTTTTACGAAGCGGACAAAAAGAGGGGAACGCGGCCGGCTTTCAATCTTTCTTCCAATAAACGTTTTACGCCTTTGGTAGCGCATAGAACCTTTGATTACCCCGTGCTGAAACCCTTTCGGCAGATACAGGTAGGTATAAAGGTCCTCTTTCGCAAAGTCACGAGTATTCATTGTATCAGCAATCTCCTCAATATACGTCTTCTTGTCTTGAGTCTGAGTCGCCTCAATATCCGTCTTCTTGTCTTGAGTCTGAGTCTCCTCAATATCCGTCTTCTTGTCTTGAGTCTGAGTCTCCTCAATATCCGTCTTCTTGTCTTGAGTCTGAGTCGCCTCAATATTCGTCTTCTTGTCTTTAGTATCTTTGCTAATCTTCGGAATAAAAAAAAGCTCATGTTTATATTTTTCTGATCTCACCTCATACTCGTCCCGCTGCTTGTCACTGTGTTCTTCCGCATTTTGCTCTACGTCGGTGAATAATTTGTATATCCAACGAGGGACTGTGTGAAAGATTTCTCGGTGAAAAAGATCTTTTCCCCGATAATATTTGTTTTTAGTAGCTATCCTTTTGTTTTTTAACTGTTTCCGTCTTTCCCACCCCTTTTTCACAGGATTAGAAAACAATTTTTCCAAAGGATTATAATATAATTTTTTTTTAGCTCGTAGTTTTTGTGTTTTTCTTTTAAGTATCGCTAACAGTCCCTGTCCATAGTTTGGGGAATCGTAAAGGAAACCTGAAATAAGGGTCTCATAAATTCGATTTAGAACAAGGCTTTGGACCATTTTAGATTGAGAATTTCCAATCTTAGGAGATTTACGAATTGCTTTTATTTTACCAGATATAAGTTTACGAATTTCATCAATGTTTTTTCCTTTACCAGATATAAGTTTACGAATTTTATCAATGTTTTTTCTTTTACGAGATTTGAAAGTTGCATTATTTTTTCTTCCACGAGATTTACGAATTGCATTGTTTTTTCTTTTACGAAATATAAATTGACGAAGTTTACGAATTTCATCAATCTTTTTTCTTTTACCAAACATCAATTGACGAATTTCATTGGTTCTTATTTTATAAGATTGCTGTTTACGACTTATATGCATTACATCCCCCTTCGTTTTCTTACCTTTAAGCAGTGCATTCATTTCGCTTTCACTAGTAGGTAGATAAGTTTCAACTTCGCGTCTTTCACAACTATTATGCAATCTTTTAATGCTTCCACGACCGGGCCCATTCAAAAAAGGATCATACTTTGTTGGTAGGCAGGTTTTTTTAGTTTTATCAGTACAAACCCTAGTCCTTTTTTCGAGTATATCTTTGAAAAGAAATCCCGTGTCTAGAGCCTCAATTCTCTTTCTAAACTCATTATTTAAGTTGTTTTTTTTTTGTTTGTTCTTATCAACCCAATCTTTGTCTAGTTCATCAAAGGAGGGTGTTTCTACTATGGACGAAGGTCTCTTCCTTTTCATCATTTCCTTCAAAATAGAAAAACTAGGAGGATATGTAAAAGCTATTCTTTCTTTTCCATCACTTCGGCATGTATCAAAAAAATATTGTGAGGCTTCCTGTCTTACCGCCCCCCCCGGAAAGTGCTCATTGCCTAGGTATCGTAATGGACGAGTCCATCGGTTAGAATCGAAAAAAAGGATCGCAAGATCTCTTTCAAACTGTTCGTGGCATTCTTGATCTGGCTCTGCATCCCGATCCAATGCGCACCACCTGAAAGGAAAATCTAGCTTGAATCCCTCCTGTTTTTGTTGATCCTCCTCCTCCCCTTCGGGAGTGTAAGCTAGTTGTCTTTGTGTTTCTATCTCTTCGTCTCTCATTACTGGTACTCGGTTCAGTTTATTTAAATGGTTCATTTGAAAAGTCAAACTGGATACCGGCATTCGGCTTAAAAAGGTGAGAAAGATAATATATACGACAATATTAAAGACCCGACCCATGTTTCTCATCAAGTCTACGAACAGCAAGTACTGAAATTCGGCTACAAGCCACCGACAGTTTGCCGCAAGTGCTTCAATTTCTGATCCCCAGGATTTAAGAAGGTACTCATAAATCTTATTACTGTACTTATTTAATTTTGCCTTAATGTACTTATTCAATTCTGACACACGGTATTGAAATTGGGCCAAAAGCGACTGAAATTCTGCCCCAAGGTACTTAGTAATGTACTTATTCAATTTTGACACAAGGTCCTTCTTAGATCTCCTGAAAATATATTTCCGTATCCAGGCGAATAATCTTTTCATAAATAAAAGGAAACAAATTTGACCAATTAGCCAACCAACAAAACTACTTGTTAAAAATACGATCTTATTGTTGCATCGAAACAGATAAATGTTGATTAATCTGGCTAACGTTGGACTTGGTAAAAGAAACTGGTTGGCTAATTGAAAAATGAAACTATTCAGGAAAAATTCTAAATTGCTTTTGGTCCTGTAAGGATAGGCAAAATTTAATAAAACATAAACAAAAAAATACGGTACAAATAGAAAATTTGTTGTATGAGGTCTACCCAATAGTAGATGCAGAGGCGCATTATAGATCGATATGAACCTCACGAGCTGTCCCAGAATCAAACCAGTTATTACTGCTACCCTCTTCTCGGTTTCGTCAAGGATAAGGAAGAGATAAGAAGGCCTTATGTTGGCAAATGTAGTCAACAATCCAAAATATAGTCCGACCCCAACGGCCGAATTGATTAGCTTTAGGCAAAAGGATCCTAACGATTGAAAAATGGTAATCATGGCAAAACCTCCGTGGTTTGTTTTTTTTTTGGTTTCTATTGGCATTAAAGAGCCAATAGACTTCCTATCTTTTTTATATTTATAGGAATAAAATATAGACTGAATATCTTTATTATATGAAATTAATATCTTTTTGATCTGTAACTAGTTTTCCAAATAAGTCCCGCGGATACATAGAAGTCAGAAGAATATGGAAGTGATTCATACACGGCATCTCTTTCTTTTGATCTGTAACTAGTTTTCCAAATAAGTCCCGCGGATACATAGAAGTCAGAAGAATATGGAAGTGATTCAT